ACTTAATTAGAACATTACTTCATTAATTATATATAATATATATAATATATAATTATAATATAATTATAGAGAATATATAATTATAGAGAATGGTTCATGAACCCTGAGTGAAGAATAAAAAAATGATAGGAATCACGAAAGGTGGAAAGCTTCCTCGAATTTAGTCACACCATTACATTACATTATATTGACAATTCCAAAAAACTGTTCATACTATGAGCATAGTATGATGGCGATCGGGCAGGTATGCCCCCATCGTCTAGTGGTTCAGGACACCTCTCTTTCAAGGAGGAGGCGGGGATTCGACTTCCCCTGGGGGTAGGGTACTACGAAAGGAAGTTGCTCATGGATTATCAATAAGTCTAGAATTGATTCTTCCGGGGTCGATGCCCGAGTGGTTAATGGGGACGGACTGTAAATTCGTTGGCAATATGTCTACGCTGGTTCAAATCCAGCTCGGCCCAATAATTCGCCGATCCATCATGAGAGGATATCCAACTTGTCCTCTAGAAATGTCTGATATGGAGGATTAAAGAAAAGAATCTTTTTTCAAAAAAAAAATAGCTATTATCAATATCAATTGATTTGACAATAGGATTACTAGCAATCTGTGTTGTTCTCACTAAAGTCTATATTCATGTAGATATTAATGTATCACGCGTTTTCTGTTACAAGACGACGATTCTAGATAGAATTGAACTAGTTTGAATGAAATCATTATCATTAAAAATATGTATGTTGTACACTTTATTTATCTGGGATTGTAGTTCAATCGGTCAGAGCACCGCCCTGTCAAGGCGGAAGCTGCGGGTTCGAGCCCCGTCAGTCCCGACCTAGAATCTGATGAATCCATCAATTCACCTCTCTATTTTCTGTGAAGGGGGACGCGGAGCAGGATCTAATTCCCAGTGCTTGGTCCTTATTTCTTTTTTCTTTCCGTTGTCGTTTTGCATTTCTAATCGAACAAATATACATATGGTAATTTCAAAAAATTCAATGAGTATCGATTGACGGGGGAGAGACGTCTGTAGATTGGTACAATTGTTGGTAGCACCATATTCAAGACTTGTCCGGGTTTTTCACTTGCTCTTGATCCATGGAATAGAAGAAAATACCCATATGTTTTCCTGGAGCACATACAAAGATTGGGATTCATTTATTGTACGATACATTAACCTTAACATAGTTATGTTATCCCGGCAGAATACTTTTAAGATTCAAAGTATCCCCCCCCTTGTAGTTCCGAGTTTTATAACCCCAATTCTTAATAGGAAACAATTTCTTTATCTATCTCATTCAAATTGCACGCGGAATTTTGGATATTAGATATGTGTTCCAGTACCAATCCAAGGAAAAAGGATATTAATAAAAGAAAGATCAAATCAAACAAGGATCTACCACTCTTGGCTTAATGAGGGAATGAATAATCTTTTTTTTCTTCCTATTGAATTGAAAGGTTCTATCGAAGAAAGAACAAACTCCAAAATAGTCAATTTGTCAAAAAATATTAGATCTTTTATACAGGGACCCATCTTTATCAAACCTCTTTGTCTTCTAATAAGGAAATTAGATCATAAAAAACTTAGTTTCGAACTTAATTGAAATTCCTTCTTTTTTCCATTTCACTTCTACTATATTGATTGGGTTTGTGACCAATCAAACAAAGTGTAAGATGGGTCAGATGATACCTCATTATATGATTCTATAAAGAAGACGGGAGGGTGTAGAAAAGAAACAAAGAATGAAAATTTCAACAGGATTCTTGATTGGATCAGGAATTCCATTTTTTTTTATTCCGTATGTATAATGTATAAAAGATCTTCCTATGTTATACTATTTCAATTTAATTCTCGATGATAAGTCGATTTGATAGCTCAGATATTGTTATTCATAATATTGATTCGGTTTAATATCATCGGGGTGAATTGCATCCCGTGGTATTTACAGGAGAAAAATTGAGAATCTCTATGGGATTAGATCCCGAGTTATTGTGAAGTAAAAAAAAAACGATAAAATTATGGAAGTCAATATTCTCGCATTTATTGCTACTGCATTGTTCATTCTAATTCCTACTGCTTTTTTACTTATCATTTATGTAAAAACGATCAGTCAAAATGATTAATTTGAATCAAGTTTGACTTCTTAGTTCTTATCAATTGATGGAATAAATGAAAGGAGATTCAAATCCCACGTCTTAAATGATATGAGCGGACTAGAATCAACAGTATATGAGATCTGATAGTATGGTAGAAAGAAAAATATGAACCTTTCTACCACACTATCTATTATTCTATAAAGTGAGAAAGTTGGACTGTATAATGATATAGGCTTAATAAGGATCCACCTATACCTATAAAAAATATGTATTGTATATTCATCCAGGTCTATTATATATAATAATATTATATATAATAATAGAAATATAGAAATATATAAATATATAAATCACATACGCATAATGTACATAACATATAAATAGCACCCCAATTCGAATTCTTTGCTACATCCATCCTTTTGATTTGTCGTGATTCCGATCAATTCGAGATAATTGAATGTCCACTTTGACTCTTCTGTGTTATATGTTTTACGGTTCTAATTACTAGGTTTCTTATTCTTTTATTCCCAATAGGGGTCCCGGGGGCTGTCGAAACAATCAAATCAAAGGAAGAAGATATGGTCTGGACATATATAATTAGAATATAGAAAAGAAACTCAGTAATCCTTTTTTATCAGTCCGACAAAGAAAATGAGCCATTAACAATTAACAGATGAGCCAAGGACTTCTATGGGAAATTATTCAGATTTGTAAAAGATAGTGGTGGATTCCAGTAGAATTTTGAAATGGGATATTTTTTTTTTATTAAAAACGCTTTGCAGAACGATCTATGAAACTATTGATACAGTTTGATTACTCAACTCAATGAAATTAGTAGTGACTCTAGAGTCCACTTCTTCCCCATACTACGAGTGAAAGGGAAAATGTAAAGACTACCATTAAAGCAGCCCAAGCAAGACTTACTATATCCATGTGAATTATGTCCCCTATCTCTATAAATATGAAGAAATTCTTCCATTATTGATCACTAATAATATAATAACGGAATCAATGGCGCAGAGTCAAAAAGGGATTCTGACCGAAGGAAGGCTATTGATGAACCAATCCAATAAATCCACCCATAACAAGTTCCTAATATGATTTATGGTAAAATTGGGAAACATTAAGTCCAAGCAAGACGCGCAGTTACTCTCTTGGAATTATTAAAGGAATGTTAGTAATGGAACATGCTGGAATAGTAAGCCCTGTTGTTTTTTGTTGCCCTCCTTAAGTATAAGAAGTATAAGACAAACCAATATGCAATCAAGATGGATCACAATCTATTACATATTTCTATCTTCCCCGTTGCTCTAATCCTTATTGTCTCCCGATTGTTTCACAGAGACAATCGGGAGACCACCTATTATATTCCATTATATTCTTGCCTGGGGTTACCAAAAATAAAAGTTGAAAAAAAAAAAATTATTTGATTCTATGAATCTATGAAAAGCCAATTTTCCCCCAATCCAATAGTGAGTGAAGGTCTGAGCATTCAGAGACTCTCGTGAGTCTGTATACAAAGTATCTTCCACCCTTTACATTACACCACTACTATATTGAATTGATTGTATATTGTATTGTTTGATTCCCCATTTGACTATCTAACTCAAGACTCGGTCAGTAGACACTACACTAGTACTGGAAGTCGTGATAGCCCTTACTATCCTTCTATACTATAATCTTCCCTTGAATCCTAGTCGCAAGGATTAACAGTCTTTTATAGAACCTCCATATTCTTAAAATCAAGCAAGTATTGGTAGTTCTAATCCCTTTCCTCTGCTTTTGCTGGGCAAGAATTTGGCAATTTATGTTCTATCAACAAAGATATTTCGAGTTTTTTTTATTGATCAGGCGACACCCGGATTTGAACTGGGGAAAAAGGATTTGCAGTCCCCCGCCTTACCACTCGGCCATGCCGCCAAAACAAAAAAAGACTTTTCAATTACAATTTACAATATTACAATACAATTATAACAACAATTATGTGTATATGTAAACCCCAGAACATAAATTGTTACGCAGATATACCTAATCAGGTATCTTATTTATATATGATATGCCTAAATTGCGGGAATTGCCGTGCTTCAACTTTTCATTGAATATATAGAATATCAAATAGAAATTAGGATATAACACGGCTTGTGTTGCCCCAAGTAGAACTTGGATAGGCGATCTGCGGATAGCTAGATAGCTATATCCGCATGTTCTTAATTCTTAATAAAGACAATCCCTCTTGCACACTTCAATTGTATTCCACGAAGTCAACTAACAAATGGGTCACAAAGTCTCTCATTATTTCGACGAATCATTTCTGCCTTTATCGCATTCATAGAGAACAGATCAAAAATCTTGAGTCCCTTTACTTTTTTTGTTTTTTGTATCCAATCGGGTCGTAATATCATAATAATAGGTAGAAGGAGCACTTTTTATATTCTATACAAGAAAGACTCCCTAAGATAAGTCTAAGCGGAAGAATTTTGTTTCCAGGAATACAAGTCATTTCCATTTGTATCTGTTGCAAATTCGAATTTGATTGAGTAGAAAATTCTCTTTATTTCTCCGCTCATATGTATTTCATACATTACATATATGATATGGAGTTGGGTAAAATTTCATGTGATTCAGTAAACAGAATATACATTCCATCATTGCTAGATAAATCCACATCATTGCTAGATCGCTCCATAAGGTTCGATGAAGAATGAGCCAATGAATGGGATTTTTTGATAAATGGGAAACTAAAGTAAAGATGCTTCGAGATGCAAATGAGGGAATGTCTACAATACCCGGGTTTAGTCAGATACAATTTGAGGGATTTTGTAGGTTCATTGATCAGGGCTTGATGGAAGAACTTTATAAGTTTCCAAAAATTGAAGATACAGATCAAGAAATTGAATTTCAATTA